ATGGTTTACTTGTTACTAATATAGTCTAACTTCTTTATTCTTTAGACCTCCTGTATCACTCCGATAGTATTATGCATCATATTAATGCATAGGAAATGAATGCATTTTCATACTATATCAATCTTACTAATAATAAATCTTAAGTAACTGAAATGACTAAACTATAGTTATTTCATTTATTATACTGGATTTTACGGAGCCAATTCATGTACAACATGATTTGGACTTGATCATAGAAATCTTTTTCTTCAAGTGAACCAGCCTATCCTCGGTATAGGGCTTACGCGGCGGTTGGAACAAAGACACATTTACTTGATGAATTCCAAGGCCAATGTGGCAGGCATATACCTACATAGACTAATCAAGAGTTCAAGTCACACACTCCCATAATCCATTTGATTTTTTCTTTAGCGAATTCCCTTCAACTATTCCTATATATAATATTGGGGGGGGTTGAAGGGAAATATCCAAATACATGTCTTAATAATTTTCAATAATCCATGCTTAATAGCAATGAAATACTATTATTCCTTCTCCAAAAGAAAAATGATTTTTTGTTCGACTATTATTTTCTATAAAGGTCCAGAAATGCCCTGTTTACGTATCATTAGAAAATGCATTAACATAAATACAGCAGTAAGAAGCGGCAACACAAAAGTGTGTAAACTATAAAAACGAGTCAAAGTGGACTGTCCCACACTAGCACTTCCGCGCAATAACTCTACCAAGGGTGATCCTATTACAGGAATAGCGTCAGGTACACCTGTTACAATTTTCACTGCCCAATAACCAATTTGGTCCCGAGGTAAGGAATAACCAGTTACACCAAAAGATGCGGTTAATACACCCAGAACCACACCTGTAACCCAAGTTAATTCACGAGGTTTTTTAAACCCACCGGTGAGATACACACGAAATACATGAAGAATCATCATTAGAACCATCATACTGGCCGACCATCGATGAACTGAGCGGATTAGCCAACCAAAATTAGCTTCAGTCATTATGTATTGAACAGAAGCAAAAGCCTCAGTAACGGTCGGACGATAGTAAAAAGTCATAGCAAATCCCGTAGCTACTTGTACTAAAAAACAAGTAAGCGTAATTCCCCCTAAACAATAAAATATATTAACGTGCGGCGGGACATATTTACTAGTTATATCATCTGCAATCGCCTGAATCTCGAGACGCTCTTCGAACCAATCATAGACTTTATTGAGATAGGCGGAATTCCCCCTCTGAGAGCCATAAATGAGACTTTCATCTCATATAGCTCAAGCAAAAACACCCAAAGACTGGTTCTAATAGAATAGAGATGGAATAGAAAGTTTGAAACTTTTTTATTTTGAATCTTTGATTCAATGGTCTCTGAGGGTATGAAAGAAGAAAAACCTGAAAGCTCTTCTGTGTTTGGGGCGATAATACCAAAATCTCAAGTTGGCTCAGTCATCTTTATGTTGATCCTTACCAGGCCTTTTGAATTGTCTCTTTTCCTATTTCATTTTTTTATTATTGATAGAAATTCTCTTGTTAAGAACCCTATGAATTGATTAAAACCTCAGATTCATACTATAACCGTGATGATTCAATAATAAAAATTTTAAGTTAATCAAGGATTCCCCGAGTAAGAACCCCCCGGCCATCACTTAATTCCATGAATAGAACTAGATATAATAACTAAATAATTCAAAGAAAATTTTTTTTGAGTCCGGATACAATATGAGGTCTGAACATTAAGTATGAATCATAGTTCAAATATTTCTTAATCTATTTCGTATATTCCGTGTTCCAGCTATTATAATTATTATTATAATAAATATCCGACGAAGTAGAACCACCTCTATCAAGCAAGATGACAGACCCATTATCTGTACTATCAATAGGATCAATTCTAACAAGTCACACACTCATATTCCGGAAATAAAAAAAAAACAAAGAAATTTCGCGATCGAACTCCCAAAATACAATGGGCTCAAAATAGGAGCTCTAAATAATTAGGATTCATTTTGTAATCACAAGTTAGGCCTTACAGGTTCTTATAGATTTAATTCATTAAAATTCCATCCAATAAAACGGAAGAATTATAAATCTCCAAAATAATAGATAGAAATATCGTAAATAGAGCCATTGCGACACCCATTAAAGGAGTTGTTCCCCACCCCGGAGCTACTTTACCATATTCTGAATTCAATGGTTTTAATAAACTACCTACAGTAGTTTGTCTTGGACCAGATCTAGAACTGTTCTCAACAGTTTGTGTAGCCATAAATCCTATTATATTCATTTTCATTACGATTAGTTGACTTTGTATACCATTCCGTTGTAAATGTAAATAAAGGATCTTAGGCTAGATCCGTTGGGGTCTTGAAATTATAGAATAATAATAATGGAAACAGCAACCCTAGTAGCCATCTTTATATCTGGTTTACTTGTCAGTTTTACTGGGTATGCCTTATATACCGCTTTTGGGCAACCTTCTCAACAACTAAGGGATCCATTTGAAGAACATGGGGACTAATTGAAGTAATAAGCCTCCCAATATTGGGAGGCTTATTACTTCAATTGAGATAATAAAAAAATCATTTTATCTTTTTAGTTGGAACTTTAGGAGGTTCTCGAAAAAAGATAGCGAAAAAAATGATCCCTAGAGTCGAGACTAAGAGGAATGTATAAACTAGTGCTTCCATAGATTCGATCGAGGTTTACAATTATAGCTTCCATACCTGTTTGTTTCTTTTTTTTTTTTCTTTGAGGAATTATTTCCAGACTAAAAAATAAATTAAAGAGAAAGAGTAAAAAAAAAGTGATGATCCAAATCAAGATTTCTTTTCTCTGGTTGGTACCCTATAAACAATAACAAAAAAAAAAACCAATTTCAAAAAGAAAATCGAGGCGTAAAGATATCAAAGTGGTGTTCAATCAGACTGCTTGTCTTTTTGTAGTTGGATCTCCAAGTTTTTGGAATGCTCCAAATTCTACTTGAGCATCCAAATCTGGGTCAATACCAGCAAAAACATCTCTGAACAAGGTTCTAGCACCATGCCAAATATGTCCAAAGAAGAAGAGTAAAGCAAATGAAGCATGTCCAAAAGTAAACCAACCCCTTGGGCTGCTACGAAAAACGCCATCTGATTTCAACGTAGCACGATCTAGTTCAAAAATTTCCCCCAATTGAGCGCGTCTAGCATATTTTTTTACAGTAGCAGGATCACTATAACTGACTCCATTGAGTTCGCCACCGTAGAACTCAACAGTTACACCGACTTGTTCAACACTATACTTTGATTCCGCTCTTCTAAAAGGAACATCCGCTCTAACAATTCCTTCACCATCTACTAAAACAACCGGAAATGTTTCAAAAAAAGTAGGCATACGACGTACAAAAAGCTCCCGCCCTTCTTTATCTCGAAAGATGGGGTGTCCTAACCATCCAACAGCTATCCCATCCCCATTATCCATTGAGCCCGCCCTAAATAATCCCCCTTTTGCCGGATTATTTCCAATGTAATCATAAAAAGCTAATTTTTCAGGAATTTTAGACCACACTTCTGATAAACTTTGATTTTCGGCTAGTCCAGCACTAATCCTTCGATATATCTCTTGCTGAAAGTATCCCTGATCCCATTGATAACGAGTGGGCCCAAATAATTCGATGGGAGTAGTTGCGGAACCATACCACATCGTTCCGGCAACAACAAAAGCTGCAAAAAAGACAGCAGCAATACTACTTGAAAGTACGGTTTCAATATTTCCCATACGCAATCCTTTGTATAGACGTTGTGGCGGGCGGACGCTAAGATGGAATAACCCCGCTAATATGCCCAACGTACCCGCTGCAATGTGATGAGAGGCTATTCCTCCCGGAACAAAAGGATCAAAACCTTCCACACCCCATGCCGGATTTACAGGTTGTACTTTTCCCGTTAGCCCATACGGATCTGACACCCATATTCCAGGACCATACGAGCCCGTTACATGAAATGCACCAAAACCAAAACAAGCCACTCCTGAAAGAAATAAATGAATTCCAAAAATCTTGGGCAAATCCAAAGAAGGTTTTCCTGTGCGTTCATCGCAAAATATTTCTAGATCCCAGTATACCCAATGCCAGATAGCTGCCAAAAAACATAAACCAGAAAACACAATATGTGCACCAGCTACACCTTCATAACTCCAAATACCCGGATTTGTTGCAGTACCTCCTGTGATACTCCAACCACCCCACGAATTGGTAATTCCTAAACGAGTCATGAAGGGTATAACAAACATACCCTGTCTCCACATTGGATCAAGAACGGGGTCAGAAGGATCAAAAACTGCTAATTCATACAGAGCCATCGAACCGGCCCAACCAGCAACCAGAGCTGTATGCATTATATGAACAGAAAGCAACCGGCCGGGATCATTCAATACAACGGTATGAACACGATACCAAGGCAAACCCATGGAAATACCCCTTTATCAAAGATAAATAGACACTATGTAACTTTATTGCATTGGAAAAGACTGTAATTCTATATACCTCCCTTATTCAGTGAATTATTTCCGAACAAGGGCTAATATTTGTTCTATTCGGTTGGTAATAAAATAATGGAAGAACTTTGTTCGTAGGAACAAAGCTAAGCAGATTTATTCTATACTCAATAAGTACTAATACGCAATGGGGGTTAATACCAAGTTCTCGGAAGGAATGTGTACATACTTATTTCATCATTCTATTCATAAAAAATCGACTTTATTCATTCAGTTTTTCGTTATGATTTTTTCGAATATATGGATAAAATAACTACGTATATTATAAAGACAATAAAAAAGAAAATCATTTTGTTACGTTTCCCCATCAAAGTGAAATATAGTACTTAGTTCTTTTTTCTTTCATTTAATGCCTATTGGTGTTCCAAAAGTACCTTTTCGAAGTCCTGGAGAGGAAGATGCATCTTGGGTTGACGTATAGTGCGGCTTGTCAGACATATTGGGTCATATGGGATTTTTTCCCGTTTTCTCCCCCGATCGAGATATCCCCCGTTTCGCCCAAGAAAGATTCGGTGAATCATTAGAAATTTGCAGCGTGAAGTTCAATTAGATTTAGATACGTTTTAGGGGATTCATATTACATTGCTTCGAATAATTTATGGTTGACTTGGTTGGACTAAAAAATGAAGTATCCAGGCTCTGTTTAGAAAAAACTAATAGATTGGTAATATATCAATATATCTATGATTCCTAGTTTTAGAATAAATGATTCCTATTATTTGTCAAAGGAGTTAGTGTTACTAACTATTTGGTAAGAAGGTATGAAATATATTCGGGGCAAAAAGTGATAATAAAAAGAAACGGTAATGAAGACCTTTGTCCTATACGTACAAATAAAACTCGGGCAAATCTTTACCCAGAGTAGAGCATAAACCTAACAAGCTGAAAGAGACCCAATCAGTAACAAGAAAATACCATCGTGATTTGGATTGAATCTCGATGAAACAATACATCAATGAGAATCAGGAGGAAAGTAAATGGCTTCAGTGATGTATTTTTTTGCATTGTTATTCTATATATTTAGTATTCTATTTTTATTATCTAGCTTTTTATTATATATATATATATATATATAGTTTCATAGTTATATCTATATATATTACAATATTAGATATATTAAAATCTATTTACAATATTAGATATATTAAAATCTATATTAAATCAAATAAAGATACAAATAAAGATATATAATATAAATATCTATTAAATTAAAGTAAAAATGAAATAGTCAAATAAAATACGAATAAAAAAAAGAAAATGGAAATTAAAAGTAGTGATTCTATCTATTGAAGAAGAAAAGCCCTTTCGTGAGAAGCCAGAAAGAGCCTGTTATGTTATGAGAAAAGAACGAGGACAGGAATCTATACATTGATTACATTAATTCTTTTTTTCGCAATTTTTTTGAACCGTATGCATCAAAAGGTGCATGTACGGTTTCTAAGGGATATACTTGGACCCTAATCAACCGACTTTATCGAGAAAGATTACTTTTTTTAGGCCAAGCGGTTGATAGCGAGATCTCAAATCAACTTATTGGTCTTATGATATATCTCAGTATTGAAGATGATAACAAGGATCTTTATTTGTTTATAAACTCTCCAGGGGGCTGGGTAATACCCGGAGTAGCTATTTATGATACTATGCAATTTGTGCGTCCAGATGTCCACACAATATGCATGGGGTTAGCCGCCTCAATGGGATCTTTTATCCTGGTCGGAGGAGAAATTACCAAACGTTTAGCATTCCCGCACGCTTGGCGCCAATGGGTTTTTTTGAGACAAAAAATAAAAAAGAAGACTATGCCTTCGCCCTATGAAATATGAATAGTAAGTAATAATAGACTATTAAGTAATAGTAGCATGGCACTTCGAATTCGATATGATCAATTTTTGCATTAAATTAGATTATGTATCGAAGGGGTAGTATGAAATAAAGGATAGTTCCGATTTTTTCTTATTTATCGGGCGTCCAGTTCAGCGTCACAAGCTCTTTTATTTTTTGCTCTTAACACTATTTATATTTATGTAAAGAGCAGGAAAAACAAGATTTTTAATTTTTAGTTATTTTTATTTGATTTGATCAAAAAGAAACTTTGGGATTGCTGAATTACAGATAAAAAAAGAATTACTATATTCTATTAAGGCAACGGAGCCATCATAGTATTTTAAACTATTACAAAAAAGAAGGGTGGTATTTTGATCATTTGACCATCTGGGTCTAATATATTCGTCTCTTTCTTCAATGGCACGGAGAGGTCAATTTGAGTATAGAGCCGTATGCATATCCAATGCACAAAAGATGCCCGTACGGTTATTTAATTCTATCTTTGTTCTATTCTTTGTTATTTTTCTTGGCTTCATCACCATCCCGCGAGATAGAGGGACGTTATATCATCAGGGTAATGATCCATCAACCTGCCAGTTCGTTTTATGAGGCACAAACGGGAGAATTTATCCTGGAAGCGGAAGAACTACTAAAACTGCGCGAAACCCTCGCAAGGGTTTATGTACAAAGAACAGGCAAACCCTTATGGGTTGTATCTGAAGACATGGAAAGAGATATTTTTATGTCTGCAACAGAAGCACAAGTTTATGGAATTGTCGATCTTGTAGCAGTTGAATGAAAATAACATGGATTTCACGCAAATCAATGATTAATGATTTGCGATTTTCTCTCTGAGTTTATTTAAAGCAATTCATAATCATCCGGTTAGGATCAATCTAAACCAGTCCATTATGTATACAATTAAGTATGCCAACTATTAAACAACTTATTAGAAATACAAGACAGCCAATAAGAAAGGTCACGAAATCCCCCGCTCTTCGGGGATGCCCTCAGCGTCGAGGAACATGTACTCGGGTGTATGCGCGACTCGTTTAGATCATATCATGATCTGGCACAAAAGCCATTTCCAGTATCAATGATCGGTAGCAGCGGATAAGATAGAACAGAAGCAAAGACTACATTCACTATTAAAATAAAAAAAATCTATCCTATCCCCCCATTGGATTATGGATGAATTTTATGGTTTCTCTCGATCCAAATCCAATCAAGATGAGAAGCAATTTTCCATTGGTAACAAATGGTTATCCACTAAGCGGAGGAAAGCTTATTAAAAATAAAAAAAGGGTTCCTACTCTGGCAAGAACGGAAGAAGAGGGTCAGCTACCCAGCTAATTTTCATAATTAAATACCGTTACTGTATAGCTAAATCTCGTTGTGAAAGACCTATTACTAGATAATTCATGGGTAGAGCCAAAAAGGATGAACTATACAAGTTACCAATAACGTTGATTCAATGAAGGAAAGGCTCCGGTGTATAGAGAAGACCTCAGCGTTTAAAAAGTCACCATAGAAACGATGGAACCCACTATTTCTTTCTCTTTATCTATTTATCGTTTTTATTTACTCTATTTTTTACATTTATCGCAGAATACAATTTCTTGTTTCGCAGTGAAATGCCTAAAAAAAAATCGTGGTTGGGAAGGTTATAGCAGCCAAAGCCAGTGGGATTTTTAGTTTATACATTGGAAACATCCGTTTTGTTATTACTAAATTAGGAAAGGGTAAAAGACTAACTGAAAGAAAAGAAATCAATTAGTTATTCGTCAAAGTTTCATCTATTCAATGACTAGAATTAGACGGGGATATATAGCTCGTAGACGTAGAACAAAAATTCGTTTATTTGCGTCAAGCTTTCGGGGAGCACATTCAAGACTTACTCGAACTATTACTCAACAGAAAATAAGAGCTTTAGTTTCGGCTCATCGAGATCGGGATAGTAAAAAAAGAGATTTTCGTCGTTTGTGGATCATTCGGATAAACGCAGCAATTCGCGAAAGGTTCGTATCCTATAGTTATAGCAGATTAATACATAATCTGCATAAGGGGCAGTTACTTCTTAATCGTAAAATACTTGCACAAATTGCTATATCAAATAAGAATTGTCTTTCCATGATTTCGAATGAGATAATAAAAGAAGTAGATTATAAAAAATCTACCAAAATAATTTAAACGAAGTTTCCCGGAGTTTCTTCCCCGGGAAGGTAGAATCAAAATTCCTATGAGAAAATATGATTAAAGTAGTCAAAATAAATGAACGCATTCAATAAAAAAAGCTTTCTCCGATTTGTTTTTTTCTTACCACATGATAATCCAATCTAGATCATCGAAAAAACACCAATCTGCGTTTGAGTTCAGATAAAAAAAAATTATGATGAGTGAAGTGAAGAAAGATTAAGCCTATTTATTTCTGGTTCGAAGACCAGTAGTTCTAACAATGGACTCGTCCATTCTTTCAAATTGTTTCTCATTATTCAGAAAGGGTAACAAAGATAAAATACGAGCTTGTTTTATAGCAATAGTTATTAATCGTTGTTGTTTCAAGGTCAATTTATTCACCCGTCTAGATAATATTTTCCCTTGTTCACTAATAAATCGACTAATTAAACTCATGTTTCTATAATCAATTCGATCCCCCGATTGAATCGGGGGCAAACGCCTACGAAAAGATTGCTTGGATTTAAGAAAAGATCGCTTGGATTTATCCATGGTTTGTTTTTGTTTATTCCGTATCTCGAAAATCCTATTTCTTAATTCTAATTCATTTTAAAATGAAAACTACTCTAATTAAAATTCAATTTAGTTATTTTCTATTCCCTTCAGTGAAAGAGTACCATACAGATACTAAGTTCAATCTATTTCTTTATCGTCTCATGAATCGTATGCTTGTAGCAAGAAGGGCATAATTCGAATTGATTAGCCGTATTACGTTAGTTCTTTTGAATAGAAATACCCGCTAATATCCTAAACACTTTTTCGAACACAACTCTTACATTCCAAAATCGCCGTTACTCGTACATCTTTACCATCGTTTACTTTCCATTTTTGAATTACTAATATTTTGAGTCCAAACGACGAAGAAACGAAGGAAAAAATCGAAGTTAATAACATTAAATCCAATTGTAACAACTATATAACTATATATAGTAAATCAAACTAGTTTTCATTTAAATATCTTGATCTTGGTTCGAAAAGTAATAGTAAAATAATAAGTAATATAAAAATTTCTAAACTCTATTTGAAATCGAAGTACAGTCTAGTTTTCATTTAAATATCTTGGTTCGAATAACCGTTCCTTATATTCTGCGCAGTTTCGATTCTAAGCCTATCTCTCTATGATTAATATTCATTTAGATTTCATTTCATTCGAGAATTCGAACTTGAGATCGAGTCTTGCAGATGTTGAATCCACTTTTCTTTTTTTTTTTTTTCTCTTTCCTTATTCAAAAAAAAAGGTAAAGAAGATTAAAGATACAATCAAATATCCGTGACTAACCGCCCTTAATTTCTCTTTTATGCTTTATTTGATTGTATCTTTAATCTTCAACTATAATGAAAAAAAGGGGAATGTTAACGCATCCGGAAAAAAACGATTAATCTCTATCAATAGACCTGCTAAAGCCAC